GCAACTGCGCCGGCAAATAAGAGAACAGCACACAAAATAATAAATGGAAAATTGACTTCATTATTAGAAATCAAGTTATTGAGTATTTCGAATAAATCTCGAAATTCAAAACTACCTGTTATCCAATAAAAACCAAAAATTCCTAATAATAAACCAAAATCCCCTAGACGATTAGTTACAAACGCTTTTTGACAAGCATTTGCCGCAGGAGGTCGTGTGAACCAAAACCCTATTAATAGATAGGAACACATTCCAACCAATTCCCAAAAAATATAAATTTGTATCAAATTTGAACTAGTAACTAATCCCAACATGGAAGTACTGAAAAAACTCATATAAGCAAAAAATCGCAAGTATCCTTGATCGTGAGCCATATAATTATCACTATAAATAAGAACCATAATTCCAACAGTAGTGATTAACATCAACATAATAGAAGTAAGTGGATCAATCAAGCAGCCAAATTCTAAAGAAAAATCATTATCGAGGGTCCAAGACCATACATATTGATAGATATAACTGCTATTTATTTGCTGAATAGACAGATTAATTGAAAAAATCATGACTATACTTAACAATAAAATACTTGGAAAAGCCCACATACGATGAAGATTTTTTGTTGCTGTCGGAAAAATAACAAGTCCCACTCCTATTAATATAGGAACTAGAAGTGGAATGAAAGGTAAAATACACGCATATTGATATGTCTGTTCCATAAAAAAAGGTTTTGAAAATTTTTAATTAATATTAACGGTTTCCAATTCACCCGACCTTACCTCTTTTGAAAGGAGTCAAGAAAAAAAGGTTTTGAAAATATGTACTAACTTAAATAAAATTTTGAAATTTTTATTTCTTCTTACTTATTCATTCTGAATTTCTGCTAAATACTTCAAATATTCAAATCAAGAAGTTACAATTGGTCAAATCATATGAAAGAAATAGATTAATTACGAATTTCCTTCCAATTTTCAAATTCAAGTCAAATTGGGCATATTTTTCCCGGATTTGACAAGTTATTAAAAATCAGATTTTTTTCTATTTTTAGAACTATTTTATGCTATTTTGCCATATTGTTCACCCATTTTATCTATTCTTTTCTATTTTTCGAAAAAAATATTTTCTAGAAAAGAAATACATAGTGAATCAGAAAAGCTCATATTTTTTTGAACAATAGATGTCTTTCACATCCAGCTATACCAATGAGTAATCTCTTAATTTTTATTTAAATGGCAGTTCCAAAAAAACGTACTTCTGCATCAAAAAATCGTATTCGTAAAAATTTTTGGAAAAAGAAGGGGTATCGGGCAGCGTTAAAAGCATTTTCCTTAGGTAAATCTCTTTCTACCGGGAATTCAAACAGTTTTTTTGTGCGACAAACAAATAAACTAAGTAATAAAACATAACACGTTGGAATAATCTAAACCGGCCTGACTCAAAAGTGGAGTCATTTCACTTCAAAAACCAAATTCCCGAATTCCATTTCCTTCAACGAGGAATGGAATTCGTTCCGCTCTTATAGCATATGGAGAATAATAATTTTTCTGTTTACCTTACCCAATTCAAATTGGATAAATATGTGTAAATTTTGAATGATGTAAAATAGGTTTTTTTTGTTCATTGATAAAATGGCTTTTTGGTTTCACTTTTTGAAATCAAATAAATCAAAAACAGTTAATTAAAAAAAATGTTTTTGAGGGGGGGAGGGTTCTATTCCTTAATTCATAGTAGGATTTACAAGAGTTGAGTCGATAAGAGTCTAAAATACAAAATAAAACAAAAATCCTAAACGAAACGAATGAACCTTCAAATACCTATTTGAACAAATTTTTATTCATCCATTTGAATCTTTCCTAAAAAAATATTGAACTCAATTAAATTCGTAAATCTAGACGATTATTTATTCATAGGTTATTATGAGGTCAAGACAGGCCGCTATGGTGAAATCGGTAGACACGCTGCTCTTAGGAAGCAGTGCTAGAGCATCTCGGTTCGAGTCCGAGTGGCGGCATATTATCTCTTAAAAAAATAAAATAGATCCTATAATAAATTCAATTGCGAATTTCGATTTTATAATTAAGGAACTCTTTATTTTATGATATTTTCAACCTTAGAGCATATATTAACTCATATTTCTTTTTCGATCGTTTCAATTATAATTACAATTCATTTGATAACCTTTTTAGTCGATGAAATCGTAAAACTAGATGATTCATCCAAAACGGGCATGATAATGACTTTTTTCTGTATAACAGGATTATTAATTTCTCGTTGGATTTATTCGGGACATTTTCCACTAAGTGATTTATACGAATCGTTAATTTTTCTTTCATGGAGTTTTTCCTTTATTTATATAGTTTCATATTTCAAAAAAAACCAAAATATTCTAAGCACAATAATTGGCCCAAGTGCTATTTTTTCCCAGGGCTTTGCTACTTCAGGTCTTTTAACTGAAATACACGAATCGACAATCTTAGTACCCGCTCTTCAATCCGAGTGGCTAATAATGCACGTAAGTATGATGATATTAGGCTATGCGGCCCTTTTAGGTGGATCATTATTATCAGTATCACTTCTAGTCATTACAGTTAGAAAAAAGAGAAAGCTTTTTTCTACGAGCAATCATTTATTGAATTTAAATGAGTCATTTTTCCTTGGCGAACTTGAATACATGAATGAACAAAGGGATTTTTTCAAAAAAACTTCTTTTTTTTTCGCAAGGAATTATTATAGATCACAGTTCATTCAAAAATTGGATTATTGGAGTTATCGAGTTATTAGTCTAGGATTTATCTTTTTAACCATAGGAATTCTTTCTGGAGCAGTATGGGCTAACGAAGCATGGGGATCCTATTGGAGTTGGGACCCAAAGGAAACTTGGGCTTTTATTACTTGGATCATATTTTCAATTTATTTACATACTCGAACAAATATAAAACTGAAGGGTACAAATTCAGCAATTGTAGCGTCTATTGGATTTCTTATAATTTGGATATGCTATTTTGGAGTCAATCTATTAGGAATAGGACTACATAGTTATGGTTCATTTACATTAACATCTAATTGAATTCAAAAAAAGAAAAAGGGGGATTATTGCAAATAGTCATAAAAGGGTGTACAACGCAGATCAGATAAAAAAACTTTGTGTTAATTGGCGAGAGCCTGTCGAATCATATATGATTCGACAGGCTCTTTGTCATTGTACCATTTTACAACGAACGCTTTTGTAAATGATAAGATTTATAAATTATCTAAAAAAAGAATTAGATAGAATAACTTCAACCTTTTCAACTGATAGTGAAAGAACGAAATCGGGGTACATACCAATACCGAGTACGGGTAAAAAAATAGAAACCGAAAGAAATAACTCTCGCGGCCCGGAATCAAAAAAATAAGAGTCTGGGCCATTAAATATCTTGTATCCATAAAACATCTGTCGTAACATAGATAATAAATAAATAGGAGTTAATATCATTCCAATTGCAATTACAAAAGTAATTGGGAGTTTTGTCATTAAAAGATATTTTGGACTAGTAATTAGTCCAAAAAAAACTATTAATTCAGCAACAAAACCACTCATGCCAGGTAATGCAAGAGAGGCCATCGAAAAGCTACTGAACATCGTGAATATTTTTGGCATTGGAATACCTATTCCGCCCATTTCGTCAAGATAAACAAGACGTATTCTATCATAAGTTGTTCCGGCCAAGAAAAAAAGCGCCGCGCCAATAAATCCATGAGAGATTATTTGTAAAAGGGCTCCGTTGAGACCCATATCTGTGATAGAACCAATTCCTATAATTATGAAACCCATATGAGATACAGAGGAATAGGCTATTCTTTTTTTTAAATTCCGTTGGCCGAGAGATGTTGAAGCCGCATAGATTATTTGCATTGCGCCTACTACCATTAACCAAGGGGAAAATATAGAATGAGCATGAGGAAATAATTCCATATTGATCCGAACTAATCCATACGCTCCCATTTTTAATAAGATTCCGGCTAGAAGCATACAAGTACTATAATGTGCTTCTCCATGGGTATCGGGTAACCATATATGTAGGGGTATGATTGGCAATTTGACAGCAAAAGCAAGAAAAAATCCAATATAAAATAGTATTTCCAAGTTCACAGGATAGGGCCGGTTGGCTAATATTTCAAAATTTAATGTTGGTTCAGTAGAACCATATAAACCGATACCCAGAACTCCCATTAAAAGAAAAACAGAACCCCCCGCCGTGTACAAAATAAATTTTGTAGCTGAGTACAGACGTTTTTTTCCTCCCCACATCGATACAAGTAGATAAACGGGAATTAATTCTAACTCCCACATGAGGAAAAAAAGTAAAAGATCTCTAGAAGAAAATAATCCTATTTGCCCACTGTACATCGCTAACATCAGGAAATGAAATAATCGCGAATCCCGAGTAACCGGCCAAGCCGCTAAAGTAGCTAAAGTGGTGATGAATCCCGTCAGTAAAATGGGTCCTATAGAGAGTCCGTCTATTCCTAATCTCCAATGGAAATCCAAAAAATGGATCCATTTATAATCCTCCATTAGTTGAATTAGTGGATCATCCGATTGAAAATGATAGCAGAATGCATAAGTCGTTAGAAGAAGTTCTAATATACATATACATATAGTATACCAGCGTATTACTCTATTTCCCCTGTGTGGAAGAAAAAAAATGAAGCAACCCGCAAATATGGGTAAAACTACAATTATTGTTAAGCAAGGAAAATGGTTCGTGGTAAAGACAAGATACACTTGGGCCAGAAAAATCCGTGCTCAAAATCAAATTGAATTGAGCACGGATTTTTTCGATAAAAAAAAAAAAAGAAAATGGATTAATGGATTCAAGTAGATTTTTATGGAATGTATCAATAAGCTAGACCCATACTGCGAGTTGTTTCATGCCATAAATAAACACGAACGCTCAAAAAATCCGTTGGACAGGCGGATTCACATCTCTTACAACCAACACAGTCCTCGGTCCTTGGAGCAGAGGCGATTTGTTTAGCTTTACATCCGTCCCAGGGTATCATTTCTAATACATCCGTGGGACACGCCCGGACACATTGAGTACATCCTATACATGTATCATAAATCTTTACTGAATGTGACATTGGATCTATACGTTTTTGAACGCCATAAATTTTCGGTCTAGTAAACTAACTTATAAATGAATCCTATAGTTAGATACCAGACGAATCAATGAGTGATAAGAATCAATTTACTTCCGAATTGATTTATGAGGGAGGGCCAAAATATTTTGATTTCTTATGTTTTTGCAACTACGATTATACCCTACTATAGACATATCAAACCCGCTAATGCGAATTTTAATTTATTTATTAATATTCAAAATTAGCATTTATATTATTAATACTATTTATTCAACAAATTGGATTGGTTAATACGAGTTGATTTTCTGTTACGATAAATTGATGAAATAATAGCCGATCCAATAGCTGCTTCAGCGGCTGCAATAGTTATAACAAAAATTGAGAAAATATCTCCTCTTAATTGACGATTATCAAAAATATAAGAAAACGTGACAAAATTGATATTAACTGAATTTAATATAAGTTCAAGACACATAAGGGCTCTGACCATATTTCGACTTGTGATTAATCCATAGATACCAATAGAAAATAAGTAAGCACTCAAAACAAGTATATGTTCGAGCATCATTAACCAACTCCTTATCAATTTTGATTCATTTTTAATCTGAACAATAATGCAATCGATTCGATTCTAAGAAATATGGAATAATGGAATAGATTGGTAAGAGATCAATATAAAATTAAAGTCTTTTTATTCTATTTTTTAGACATAAATTCAAATTAACGAATTATAACATTCCTTTTGCGTTAATTCTATTTGAATTACTCATTTGAAAGATTTCTTATTGACGAGCTATAGCAATAGCACCTATTAAAGCGACTAAAAGAATTATTGAAATGAGTTCAAATGGAAGAAAAAAATCTGTTGCTAAATGAATTCCAATTTGTTGACTATTACTTATCAAATCTTGTTCTAGAATCTGATTGGATTTTGTAGTCCAAATGATCCCATACCAGGACGTATCTGAAATAGTAGTAATTAGTGAAATAAAAAGACTTGTACAAACTATTGAAGTAACTCCATCCCCAACGGTCCAAAGATGAAAATCTTTGTAATATTCTGACCCATTCATGAACATTACAGCAAAAATGATTAAAACGTTTATAGCTCCTACATAAATAAGGAGCTGCGCAGCAGCTACAAAATAGGAGTTGGATAGAATATAGAATAAGGATATACAAAAAAGAACCCATCCCAACGAAAAGGCCGAATAAATTGGATTCGGAAGTAATACTACTGCCAGACTTCCTAATATAAGACCCAATCCCAGAAAGACTAAAAGAAAATCATGTATTGGTCCAGGTAAATCCATTTGATTTTATAAAAAAAATCGAAATATTTCATGCCTCTTTTGACCTGACCAGGAAAAACGAAGTTATCCTTTTTTTTAGGATACTTCTTAATTGAATGAAATTGGAACGGGTTGATTTGGATTGATGTAAATACAGTTATTGGACTACTCTTATTATCGAAGCAATCGAAGCAGAGGTTCAAACTTTATATTTTCAAATCATTATTCGAAATAGAAATCCATTGTTAATCAAAAATAAGCCGCGATTTTAACTGACCAGCCGTTCTTTTGTATTGACCAAGCAAAAACCTCATTCCTTTCTTTAGATCCAAAACCTATAAAGCTTTTGTGATTTGAATTTGTAAATGTTTTGTGAATCGAAGGTTTTATACATTTTTTATTTGAGGTAAATTCGAAGAAATTGTTCGAATTGTGTAATCTTCAATTATTGATACCGGTAACCGACCTAAAGCAATTTGATTATAATTCAATTCGTGACGATCATAGGCAGAAAGTTCATATTCTTCAGTCATTGATAAACAATTTGTTGGACAATATTCAACGCAATTACCACAAAATATACAGATTCCAAAATCAATACTGTAATTAAGTAATCGTTTCTTTCGAATATCAGTTTGCAATTTCCAATCTACAACGGGTAGATCTATAGGACATACACGAACACATACTTCACAAGCAATGCATTTATCAAATTCAAAGTGGATTCGGCCCCGGAAACGTTCGGATGTGATCAATTTTTCGTAGGGGTATTGAATAGTTACAGGTAAACGATTCGCGTGGGACAAGGTGATCGTGAAACCTTGACCAATGTACCTGGCAGCTCGTATTGTTTGTTGACTGGAGTTTAAGAACTGAGTTAGCATAGGGAACATATCTGAATATCTATAAATAATTTTACTTTTTTCTTTCTCTTGTTTGAGACAAGTTATAAAGAAAAGCCTATTCTATTTCTATTCCTTTACAGTGAAAGAAGTTGGGACGAAGTTGTTAATAATAGATTACCTAGAGAAATTGGTAAAAGGAATTTCCATCCAAGATTTAAAAGTTGGTCCATTCTAAGTCTCGGTAAAGTCCATCTTGTTGCAATAGAAATGAACAAGAACAAATAAGTTTTAGCTAATGTAATAAAGATACCGATTATTGTTCCAAAAACTTGACTTCTTTTATTTATGTCAAAAAGCTCAGGAACAAATAGGTATGGAATAGAAAGATTCCAACCCCCCAAGTAAAGAACTGTTACAAATAATGAAGAAACGAGTAGATTTAGATACGAAGCAACATAAAATAAACCAAATTTGATACCTGAATATTCGGTTTGATAACCTGCTACTAATTCTTCTTCTGCTTCTGGTAAATCAAAAGGTAATCTCTCACACTCGGCTAGAGAAGAAATCAGAAAAACAATAAACCCTATAGGTTGACGCCATAAATTCCATCCCCAAAAACCATATTTTGATTGCGCTTCAACTATATCAACTGTACTTAAACTGTTAGATAATCCTAGTCGACGCTAACATCACCGTTCCCGTCGCTATTACAGAACCGTACATGAGATTTTCACCTCATACGGCTCCTCATAGGTCAGAAATAAATCTAAGGACCTTTCAACATTATTTCTCTTGATGTGTTTGTAAGATCTATATAGAATCAAATTATTATCCTAGGGCCTAGAATTAGACCAATGGAATTCTGTCTGCTAGATTTTTAATAAAAAAGTGCTTCTGAATTGATCTCATCTTTTAAGAATTTTTATTTTTCTTTGTTGATTAATAACTTTATCCTTAAATGAAAAAATACTTTTTAGAGAATATCGTATAGATATTTCAACCTATCATTTTCTCACTTTTGATTACGAAAAAGAATTACATATTGCATTGCATAACAAGAATTGTATTTCTGTAAATAAAATCGAAATAGTCAGGAATAAAAAAAGATCTCTTTTTGCAATTCTCGTTTTTGAATTTTAGTTCGTTCCTATTCTCCTTTCTCAGAAAAGGCACATTACCAAAAGTAAAAGATTTCGTCGTTTTGATAGTTATTTACTTAATTGGTGGATAGGAACATACTCTGGATGAAATCGTGGGGAGTACTTCTTAAGAATTTCTACCAACTTAAAGCCCCAATTCGAATTACTTTTCTATAAAAAAAATATCCTGTTGGATAATTTACAGAATCTCCATTACTACTCCTTTGTGTATCTTGGTCTTCCTAACCATCCACTCGTTTTTTTTGAATCTCTCATTTAGGGTAATACGTCTATCGTAATAGTATAGTAAAAACCCCATACGGTTGATCTTTTGAACCCGCTTCAAGACAAAATGACTAATCAACCAATCTTGGGATAAACAATCTTGACTGCTTATGTTTACTTTCACTTACTTCTTGTACATAGGAAATGAGATTCAATTCCTTTAACAGCAAAATTTTAAGCCGTTTTATTTCACTCATATAACTATCTGGTTTACTTCATCAACCCAATAATGAATAAAAAAATGGATATTCCAACCATTTCACTTTCTTGCTAGAAAGAAAATAAATAGGGGAAATTTTATGTCTCACCGAATCACACGTAGAGATATTGATAATACACATAGGGTTAATGGTATTTCATAACTAATTGATTGAGCAGCAGCCCTTAATCCACCTAAAAAGGAATATTTATTATTTGATCCATATCCCGACATAAGAAGTCCAACGGGAGCAAGACTTGAAACAGCAATCCATAAAAAAACACCAATACTAAGATCGGCTAGAATAAAGCGATAGCTAAAAGGAATTACTGAATAACTTAGTAAAATGGATATGACTGCTATGGATGGCCCGAGACTGAATAAACGAGTATCTCCTCTAGATGGAAGAATATTTTCTTTGAAAAGTAGTTTTGTACCATCTGCTAAAGCTTGAAGAATTCCGAAAGGACCCGCGTATTCGGGTCCAATACGTTGTTGTATCCCTGCAGATATTTCTCTTTCTAACCAAACAATTACTAGTACACCTAGTGTGATTCCTAATACAAGAATGAAAATAGGGATAAGCATCCATATGATCCCATAGACTTCTTTTAAGGATCCCAATCTGAAAAAAGAATTGATAGCTTGTATTTTTGTTGTATCAATTATCATTTCAACGATCAACTTCTCCCATAATAATATCTATGCTACCTAGTATCGTCATAATATCAGCCAATTTCATTCTTTTAACTAACTGCGGAAGAATTTGCAAGTTGATAAAACCAGGCGGTCTAATTTTCCATCTCCAAGGAAAAACACTCCGACCTCCTATCAGAAAAATTCCTAATTCTCCTTTTGGTGCTTCGACTCTTACATAAAGTTCTTGCTTGGACAATTCAAAAGTAGGAGAAGGTTTTTTACTAATAAATCGATATTCAAAATCATTCCATTCAGGGTCTTTTATTCTATCAAAGCGGCGGCTTTCTAAATTCTCATAGGGTCCCCCTGGAATTCCTTCCAGAGCCTGCTGGATAATTTTTATAGATTCTGTCATTTCGCCAATTCGTACTAAATACCGAGCTAATGAATCCCCCTCTTTTTGCCATTGAATCTCCCAATCAAATTCCTCGTAACACTCATAACGATCAACTTTACGAAGATCCCATTGTAGTCCGGAAGCTCGTAGCGTTGGTCCCGATAAACCCCAGTTTAGTGCCTCTTCTCCGCCAATAATGCCTACGCCCTCAACCCGTTCTAAAAAAATAGGATTCTGTGTAATAAGCTTTTGATATTCAGCAACCCCGGTTAAAAAATAGTCGCAAAAATCCAAACATTTATCTATCCAGCCATGAGGTAGATCAGCAGCGACTCCTCCGATACGAAAAAAATTATGCATCATGCGCATGCCGGTAGCCGCTTCAAATAGGTCATATATCAATTCTCGTTCTCTAAAAATATAGAAGAAAGGAGTCTGCGCCCCAATATCTGCCATAAAAGGACCAAGCCATAACAAATGGGAAGCGATACGACTCAACTCCAACATAATAGCTCTGATATAGCTAGCCCTTTTAGGTACTTGAATATTGCCTAGCTGTTCGGGCCCGTTTACGGTTATTGCTTCTGTGAACATAGTAGCTAAATAATCCCAACGTGTTACATAAGGCAAATATTGTATAATTGTTCGATTTTCCGCAATTTTCTCCATCCCTCTATGTAAATAACCCAATACTGGTTCACAGTTAATAACATCTTCACCATCGAGAGTAACGATCAGTCGAAGAACACCATGCATTGATGGGTGGTGAGGGCCCATATTGACTATCATGAGGTCTTTTCTTGTAGTTGGTGGAATCATAAGTTTTTCTCGAGTCATTCTTCCATGCATTGCTGAAAGTAAAAAGAAAGAAGTTCATCAAAATTTAAACCACTAAGCGCAAACAGTCTCACGCTTCAAATTAACGAGTTTTTATCTTTCGAATATCCAACTCCCCAATTAATTCTTTATAGCGCCCCCTATTTATTTTTGACAAATAGGCCAGCAGTCGTTGACGTTTTCCCAAAATTTTTCGCAAACCTCGCTGAGATGAAAAGTCTTTTTTGTGCAATTCCAAATGTGAAGTGAGTTTCCTTATTTTAGTGGTGAAACTGAATACTTGAAATTCAACAGACCCCCTGGTTTCTTTGTTTTCTTTTTGAGAAATAACTGAAATCGATGAATTTTTGACCATAAAAAAACGCCCCTTGCCCTTTTTACAGATATGGATTTTACCGATCAGTAATAATAATGCCATTAATTTGAATGTGGTATATACAAGAATCTAATCAAAATTTCTTTTTGAACTCCTAATTTCATGAATTCAAATCAATCAATTCAATTTTGAATTGGTTTTCTATAGGAATAGAAAAGCTTGGTACATTTTTGGATCGAAGAATTTAGACCTAAAATAAAGAAGGTTTCGTTCATTCATTTCGAGATCGAATTCAGACATTATTCATTTGATATTGGATACTATAATGAAATGTGAGATAAGACATCTGATCTGTGTATTTGTTTGCTTTCATATACCCTATTATATATAGGGTACAGGATATACAGAAAAGTGTATTATTAAAAATTTTTCAATCGTGGATACATCTGTATCCTTAACATACCGAAACGGCTGCCATTATTGGTATCAAACCAATAACGATTCATACAAGCTAAATCTTCTAATCGATAATTAGGCCAAAGAAAGAGCTTTAATTTCATTAATTGATTTTTATCTCTATCAAGATGGTTATTGTCATGTAAAACTTGGCTGCTGTTTTTTACGTTACAAAATACCGGATTTGGATCTATATAATTTCTCTTTTTTGAATTGAAACAAATTAGAATTCTCAATTTTCTACGACGTCTAAAGGATAAAATATTTTCGGGAACAAGTAAATCAAAATTATTGTTAGAAGCATGTCCTTGTTCTTGGTATTTTTGATGCTTATTCTTATGAACCAACGAAATACCAACGGTTTGATACATAATAAATTGCCCATCTTTTTGTTCAGACAGACGAATGGGTTCTAGAATCAATACTCCCTTCTTCATAAATTCTGAAAGAGTTAAATTATTATTAATCATCATTATATCCAAACTCATTTGTTTCTTTTGAATCGAGGATAGAGTAATTTTTGGTGAATCTATCAGTTTACGCAGGAGACAATATACATTGATATTATTGATCATTCTTTCATTCAAAGTCTCATCCCATCGCAATTGAAAAAGCAAATAACGTTTCATGAACAAACGGAGTTCTGCTTTCGTGTAGTGTTTTTTCTTTTTCCCTTTTTTCATGTTTGATCTTGCATCATTTTCTTCAATATCTTTTTGGGGTGAGAGGACGGATCTCCGCTCTCCTCGACTTGTCGGTTCTTTTTCTTCTTGATTTCGATGCTTTTTATTTGATGCTATCAAAAAATTGTCCTTTTCATTGATCTTTTTATTTGCACTTCTATTTAAATTTAAAATAAGTAATTTGCTTGGTATAAACCAAGGTTTCATTTTATATGTCTTATAAATTAACAAAAATTCTGGGAAGAACCAAAGTTCCAGATTGGATGTGGGATGCTTTAGCATTTTTTCATTCATTCCCATCCAATCGTAAAACCCCTTGTGAGAGTTTGGTAAATTTATCTCTGGGATCTTAAGATAAAAAAAATCTTTTTTAGCAATTATTTGAGAATTTTTAGTACGAATTTGAGTATTTTGATTCCTATTGGTATCGATTATGATCCAGGCCTCAATATCGATTTTTTGTATAAGATCAAATTGCAAAATTTTCCAATCAAAATATTTTCTATCGGCCGGTTTTTCCATATGGATCTTTCCTAGATCATTTTTAATAGGGATGTTCCTCAGCATATCAAAAAAGTTTTTTTTAGGCGTGTTATAATAAAATTCTTGGTTCGTATTTCCTTGAAGGGGAGATCCATAAAAAAAGCATTCCGTTTTCTTTTCATAATGAATAAATTTATATGCTAAAAGATCAGATCGATAGTATTTTAGAAAATTATCTTTTTGATTAGATAATGAATATACTTCCCATTTTTTTTTTTTTTTTGAATTCATTAATGGTTTTTTTTCATATGAATGCCGTTTGCTAAAATTTGCCTTTTTAGCTATACGATGCTGACGAAATGTATTTCGCCATTTTTCTGGTATTAATCTAGACCATTCAATCTGAGATAAATGGTATTGATAATGTCCTCTTAACCAGCTTTTCCATGGATTCATTTCAGAACTCGGAAGTTTGTTATCTGCTGATTTCGAATCAAGCACTCCTTGTGTTTCAAAAGAATCCTTTATTTTAGCCTTAAGGAAAAAGGGGATTCGTTGATATTGAAGAACAAATCTTAACGAGTTAATAACTTGGATTTTTCCTAATTTATAAAATACATATGGTTTTGGTACGTAGGATAAGTCATAAAAAATATGTGAATTTGCTTTAATATTACTAATATTCTCAAGTTCCTTTCTTAGAATTATACTCGAAATAGACGGAATTGTAGTTTTCTTTTTTTTATTAATTCTTTCTTGTTTTCTTTCATTATTGTAAATGGATTTATCAATAATTTTTTTTGTTAATTTAAGAAAAAGTTTTGTATTTATTCTGGCAATATTAATGATAGATAAAAATATATCCGTGTATATTTTTTCAATGAAAAATTTTACAAAAGGGGATAATTTACAGATTAATCGAGCATTTCTTCTTTTTAACATTTTAAACATTTGCTGTTTTTCTAATTTTTTAGCATTATAACTTGTAGGACTAAGATTATTTATTCTTGGAGTTACTTTTTTTTTCTCTTTTGTGATTCTTTCTATTTGAGTTCGAATTGTACTTGTTCTATCAGCCGGATCCTTCATTTTTTTTTCTGTCAACGAAGAGTTTGTCCAACCCGGATATGCAATTTGAATTTGACTAAATGATTCGTGAATCGTTTGATTGTTTATTATGGAATCTTTTTCCTCTTTAATTTCGTTTGATTTATCGACTCCGACTTCTCTTAATCTGAATAATAGAATTGGATTTACTTTTGAAAGTTCTTTTATTATTCTTTTTCTAAAAAAAACACTTTTGATAACCCATTTTTTTGTTTCTTTTGAAACTTTTCGAAGTAATTTTGTTTTTACTTTGAAAACTGTTAGAACTCGAAAATACTTCTTTTTAAATTTTCCAATTTTTTTTGCGAATTCCTTTAAAATGGGTTTAAAAAAGGAAGGTTTTTTTCGGGGTGAACAAAAGGGGAGTTCCGTTTCCATTCCCCAAACTGTTAAAAAACAAGAATCACCTTTTTCTTTTGTCTTTTTCATTAGATCTTTCTGAGAGGATTGTAGTTTCGATTTGTGCCAAGGTTTCAGACAGCAAGGAAATACGATTTTTATTTGAATACCTTCTGTCAACCAATTTTTTGGAAATTCGGTTTCGGATAATGGAATACCATTATAGGTGCATTTAATATAGATCTCTTTATTCCATTCTTGGAAATCCTCAGCCCATTCAGGACGTTGCAATAGGAATATACGTCCAATATTTTTGGCAATTATCAATGAAGGTAATAGAATATATTTTCTAAAAATAGATTGAGTTATTAACACGCAACCTCTTATTCCTTGCGCAAATGGAATACGATTCCAATCCTCTGCGATTTTTATTCGTGCTTTTTCCTTTCTTTTGTTGGTTTCTTGTTTTTCTTCTCTTTTTGTTTGTTCTTTTGTATACTCTCCAGTTTTGAATGCTTCCCCTTTATCCAACCCATTTTTAAAAATTAGTTTAATCAACCCGGAAATATTAAAATAAAAGGGGGGGGATTTTTGTCGTCTCTCCAAAAAAAGGGGGGACTTCGCATTTGCTTGAAATAATTCGAAAATAACCACTTTACGCCTTTGAGCCCGCATAGAACCTTTGATTATACCGCGCCGAAAGTCTGATTGTTGTGAATAGCGCATTAAAGTCACGTCGGTTTTTATATCGGACATTTTACTATTCGTAGTCTTAGGAGTACCTTTTGTAGCAGTCAAAATGACTACACGCTTGCCCCTTCTTGAACGAATTTGATGACCTATTGGTATGTCTTCT